AAAGCCAAAGGATCAACGGGTCTGGTTTTACTACAATTACTTGAAATGCGTTTAGATAACATCCTTTTTCGATTGGGTATGGCTTCAACTATTCCTCAAGCCCGCCAATTAGTTAATCATAGACATATTTTAGTTAATGGTCGTATAGTAGATATACCAAGTTATCGTTGCAAACCCCGAGATATTATTACAGCAAGGGATGACAAAAAATCCAGAGCTCTGATTCAAAATTATCTTGATTCATCCCACCATGAAGAATTGCCAAAGCATTTGACTCTTCACGCATTCCAATATAAAGGATTAGTCAATCAAATAATAGATAGTAAATGGGTCGGTTTGAAAATAAATGAATTACTTGTCGTAGAATATTATTCTCGTCAGACTTAAACCTAACTAAAATAACAAACCAAGGGTTCGTACAATTTTTCCCTTTCACTTAAGTTAAGTAAAGGGACACAAGGTAAGGAATTGGATCCGGAGATTTGTATTTTTCTCCCATTCATGTATCATAGATCAGTAGGCAGATCCTTATTCCCTGCCCGTTCTTTCTTTCCTTCCGTATCACAGAAATTAGGAATTGAGAATCTATCTCAAAGAAAGGTCTGAAGCATTGGTGAATTGGGTGAAGATACGGAAAGAGAGGGATTCGAACCCTCGGTAAACAAAAGCCTACATAGCAGTTCCAATGCTACGCCTTGAACCACTCGGCCATCTCTCCTACATAATGATTATGACCGAGAATCCGAGCGAATTGCGAGTTGTTCATATTCGATTGTTAGATGGGTACAGACACTCGAATCCATTCTAGCTATAAAAATGGAAAACTTTTCATCAAAGAAAGCATTTTTTCTTCGAGCCAGGGAGCTGGGAGAAAAAGATAATATAATCTTTTTTTGAAAAACGGTTAAAAACAATAACAATAAAGATATATCTTGTTTGCCAAGACGGAGGCGGCGCTCCTACCTTTTTCTGATATTTTTACCGGATTCAATCAATGAATTGGAACGAATCAACTGATCGGTCTATTTTGTTGGACTATGGTAAATGGATACCTTTCGATCATAATTATCTTTTTATTCGAATTCAATTTCCATAAGAATTTGAAAATTTCTTTCCAATTTTAGGTCGCTTAACAACAACCCCTTAACCCGTAAATCTATTCCAAATTCATAAATCATCCTTTTCGATTTGATTGTATAGTGTATAAGCGTCTACCCGCTATGGACAAAACACAAAATGGAGGGTTATTCTATTTTCATTATAGAAGGATTATTGAAGAATTATTCGATTTTTTTCTTCTTTGGATCTTAATTTCAGAAAAACTTCTCGAATTCTCCTAATCCGCAAGATAAATTCTTTGATTCTTCTACTTTGATCAAATCGGAATAGTTCCTTTCATTCTTATACTACTACATTTATACTACTACATTTGGATGAAATCGAATCGGATTCTAATATTTCTTATTTTTTATCGACCCCCTTCAAAAAGAAAAAATTGGATATGAGTCTGCTTTTATGTTATTTCGTACTGTAAAATTCCTTTACTTGTGGGATCGTTTTCTCACGAGAGTTAATGAAAAGAATTATAGAATGGATTTCTACCTATGCCTAGATCGCGGATAAATGAAAATTTTATTGATAAGACCTTTTCAATTGTGGCCAATATCTTATTACGAATAATTCCGACAACTTCAGGAGAAAAAGAGGCATTTACCTATTATAGAGATGGTGTGATTTGATTATTTTTTTATTTACCGCTTCGGTCTTAGGAGAAAGACGGAAGATTCGGGATAGAAAAGAACGAAAAAGATTATTGAAAAAATCTACGCTTGTTGAAGGTGAAGTTTCTAGATAAAACAATTCCTTCTGTCGTGTATCCCCGATTAATGCAGCCTCAGATGCTTCAATTGTTGATTCGAGTATTGAGCGAAAGGTTACACCTATGGGTTCTATATTACAGGCCAACCCTACCATACTAGACTAGTACCAATAGGCCGCATAGGGGAAGAGGCGCTACGCCTAGGAATCAACAACACGAAAACTTTGTTTAAAATTACCGCCTTTCCTTATTGGGATCGGGACTAAAAAGAATGGTTGGGATAACAAACATCCATCTCGTTGGTACTTTGGATACCCTTAGAACCATAGAAGACTGTTGAAGTGATTAATTCCTGGAAATTAAAGGGCGTTGAGAACAAAGAAATTGTTGGAGTTTACATTTTTATCTAGTACCAGTATCAACACGCGTGATGTTAAGAAAATATCTTTTGCAGAAAGGTTGGCTAGAGATTTCTTGTAAAAACGTTAGCCCCACTGAATTCATAATGAGAATATTTCAATCTTTTTTGATTCCATGTATTATTTTCATTATGCACATAGGGGAGGAGCCGTATGAGATGAAAATCTCATGTACGTTTCTGGAACGGAGAATTCTTTGAATCGAATGACGACCGTAACGGATGTCAGCTCAATCGGAAGGAAATTATGCGGAAGCTTTACA